TACTTCCTTTATGATTTCGTTCGAAATCATATAAAGACAATTCCTATTTAATATAGCTATTTGTGCAAGTATTTTACGGTTAAGAAGCAACTGTCTCTTGTACAGATCGTGTATTAATCTACTATAACTATAGGATACTCCCCTTTCGCGAATTACTGCGTTTATCCTAGTGATCCACAAACGACGAAAATCTCTCTTTTTCCTATCCCTATCCCGATGAGCTGAAATTAAAGCTCTTATTTTCTGTTGAGTAATAGTTCTAGTAAGCCTTGAATGAGCCCCTCGAAAGCTTGATGCAAATAAACGAATTTTTGTTCTACGTCTCCGAGCTATATATCCCCGTTTAATTCTGGTCATTGAATAAATGAAACTTTGACGAATAACTAATTGATTGCCTTTCTTTCAGTTATTCTTTTCCCCCTTCCTAGTCTATTAATAACAAAACGGATTTTTCCAATGTATAAAATCAAAATTCCAACGGCTTTGGCTACTCTAACCTTCCCGACCACGATTTTTTATTTTTTTTTTTTAGGTATTTCACTGCGAAATAAGAAAGAAATAAGAAATTGTATTTTCCTAGGTATCAAAAATATAGTAAATAAAAGAAAAAAAAAGAGAAATAGTGGGTTCCTTCGTTTCTATGGTTACTTCTTAAACGGTGAGGTCTTCTCTATACACCGGAGCCTTTACTTTATACTTTAATTTAATATTTAATCAACTAATTGATGTTATTGGGAACTTGTATAGTTCACACGCTTTGGCTCTACCCATGAATTAGCCAGTAATAGGTCTTTCACAATCAGATCTACCTATACAGTAACGGTATTTAATTAGGAAAGTTTGCTGGGTAGCTGACCCTCTTAGTCCGTTCTTGCCAAATTGGGGGCCTACCTAATCTTTATGTTTTATGCTTTTTAAATAATATTTCCTCCGCTTAATGGATAACCATTTGTTACCAATGGAGAATTTCTTATCATCTTAAATTCAGTTGATTGGATTTACACCAACGGAAACCATAAACTTCATACACAATAGGGGGATATGGTAGAGTTTTTTTTTTAATAATGGATGGAGTTCCTTTTTCCATCCTATCCCATTCACCGGTACTGATCATTGATACTGTAAAAGTCGTTTTCTTGCTTTTGTGCCAGCTCATGATCTAAACGAGTCGCACATACACCCTAGTACATGTTCCTCGACGCTGAGGGCACCCCCGAAGAGCGGGGGATTTTGTGACATTTCTGATTGGCTGTCTTGTATTTCTAATAAGTTGTTTAATAGTTGGCATGTTGAATCGTATACATAATATGATAGGTTGGTTTAGATTGATCCTAACCAAATGATGGTGAATTACTTCTATTTAATAGAATATTCAATTCGAAGATAAAATCGCAAATCACAACAGCTTTGCGTAATTTGCGTACATTTCATTTGCCTTTTTTCTTCCGTCAACCGCTACATAATCAACAATTCCATAATTTTGGGCTTCTGTTGCTGACATAAAAACATCTCTTTCCATATCTTCGGATATAACCCAGAAGGGTTTGCCGGTTTTTTCTGCATAAATCCTTGCGAGGATTCCACGCAGTTTCAGCATTTCTCCCGCTTCCACGACAAATTCGCCTACTTGTGCCATATAAAAACCACTAAAAGGTTCATGCATCATTACCCTGATGATATAACAAAATAAAAGCTTCTCCTATCTCGTATGATAAAGCAAAGAGAAAAGAAAGATAAAGACTAGAAAAAAGATAGAATTGAACAACCGTACAGGCATCTTTTGTGCATACGGCTCTACAAGAAAATTGACCCCTCTCCTTTCTATTGAAGAAAGAGAAAAATAGAATCTATCAGACTCAGATGGGTAAATAATCAAATTGCCATCCTTCCTTTCGGAGTAGTTCAAAAATACTATGATGGCTCCGTTGCTTTATATGTTTATTTTTTCTTTTTTTTTTTTGTCTGTGATTCAGCAATCCCAAAGTTTCTTTTTAATCCGAGCAAATAAGGAAAAAATATTTTTTTTTTTCGTACTCTTTCATAACATAAATATTGTTAAGAACTCTCCGGCATGAAAACAAAAAAGTTTGTGACGCTGAACTGAACTCCCGATAGATAAGAGAAAATCGGAAGTACCCCTTATCTCATACTACTCTCTCGATACAGAATCTAATGTTTTGAAAAAAAAAAACAATACAAAAATTTCTCATATCGAATTCGAAGTGCCATGCTATTATTACTTAGTATTCATATGGCGAAGGCATAGTCTTCTTTTTTCTCTCAAATAAAAACCTCATTGGCGCCAAGCGCGAGGGAATGCTATACGTTTGTTAACTTCTCCTCCGACCAGGACAACAGATGACATGGAAGCGGCTAATCCTATGCATATTGTATGGATATCTGGTCGCACATATTGCATAGTATCATAAAGGGCGAGCCCAGGTGCTACCCAGCCCCCAGGAGAGTTTATAAACATATACAGCTCTTTGTCCTCATCCTC